GAATGGTTTCCATTACTTTGAGAAATGGATTCTATATCAAACTATAGCTATTGCATTAAAAAAGAAAAGAAACTAATAGAAGTCGAAGACGCGGAATGGTAGTGAATAGAAAAAAAGGTTCTTCTGATTTTCTTGTTCCTGAAAATATTCTGTCTATCTCCTAGACGACGTAGAGAATTGACAATTTTCATGTCTTTCAATTCTCGTACTCGTAATTGGAAAGTTACGGAAGGAGATCCATCATTTTGCAATGAAAACAACATAAAAAACTCTGGATAATTTCGAAATCAGACCAAGCGTCTTAATACATATGCCAAAAAATTCATTATTGGCCCACCATTGATTACAAGATTTAGCTTTTATGAATCGCTATTGGTTTGATACGAATAATGGCAGTCGTTTCAGTATGTTAAGGATACAGATGTATCCACAATTCATTTAGAGTTACTTAATAGCCTATTTCTTATACTATATCTCTATCCTCTGAAATTCTCGAGCCGAAAGATGTATGCATATGCTGTGTTTCATTTTGCTAAATGATATCAATTAAACGGTGTATCAATTTTAGAAATTGCATATAGCAATAAATAAATCAGCAAAATTCTTTTCTTTTAGATAGAAGAAACATTTCTTCTATCTAAAAGAAAAGAATGTACCCTTATATCCAAATCCAATTTGCATCGAGAAAATAAATCCAAATTCCAGATTCCAGCAGTAGATGAATAATTGCAAATTTTTGTGTGTACAAGATTTGAATAACTTCAAAATAACTGACATAATTTTGTATTTTTCCTGATCAGAAAAATACATGAAAAAGAAAGGAGGTAGAAAAATTTTTTGATTTATGGTTAAAGAAGAAAAACAAGAAAACAGGGGTTCTGTTGAATTTCAAGTATTCAGTTTCACCAATAAGATACGGAAACTTGCTTCACATTTGGAATTACACAAAAAAGATTTTTCATCGGAAAGAGGTCTACGAAGACTTTTGGGAAAACGTCAACGTTTGCTGGCTTATTTGGCAAAGAAAAATCAAGTACGTTATAAGAAATTAATCAGTCGGTTGGATATTCGGGAGAAGTAATTTAATCGTTGGATTTTTTTTATTTTATTAGTAGTCTTATAGTAGTCTTAGATTTTGCATTTTGATGAGCCTCGTTTTGAGGAATTCATGGAATAATTCATTAAGGAAAAAAGAATTATGAGTCTACCACTTACAAGAAAAGATCTTATGATAGTCAATATGGGTCCTCACCACCCATCAATGCACGGTGTTCTTCGACTGATCGTTACTCTCGATGGTGAAGATGTTATTGATTGTGAACCCATATTAGGCTATTTACACAGAGGAATGGAAAAAATCGCGGAAAACAGAACTATTATACAATACTTGCCTTATGTAACACGGTGGGATTATTTAGCTACTATGTTTACAGAAGCAATAACGGTTAATGCACCAGAATTCTTGGAGAATATTCAAATACCCCAAAGAGCCAGCTATATTAGGGTAATTATGTTAGAATTGAGCCGTATAGCTTCTCACTTGTTATGGCTTGGACCTTTTATGGCAGATCTCGGAGCACAGACCCCCTTTTTCTACATTTTTAGAGAGAGAGAGTTGATATATGATCTATTTGAAGCTGCTACAGGTATGCGAATGATGCACAATTACTTTCGCATCGGAGGAGTAGCTGCCGATCTACCTTATGGATGGATGGATAAATGTTTGGATTTCTGTGATTATTTTCTACGAGGAGTTGTTGAATATCAACAACTTATTACGCGGAACCCTATTTTTTTAGAACGAGTTGAAGGAGTTGGTTTTATTAGCGGAGAAGAAGCTGTAAATTGGGGCTTATCAGGACCGATGTTACGAGCTTCTGGAATACAATGGGATCTTCGTAAAATTGATCTTTATGAGTCTTACAATCAATTCGATTGGAAAGTCCAATGGCAAAAAGAAGGAGATTCCTTAGCTCGCTATTTAGTACGAATCGGTGAAATGGGGGAATCTATAAAAATTATTCAACAGGCTATACACAAAATTCCTGGGGGACCCTATGAGAATTTAGAAGCCCGACGTTTTAAGAAAGCAAAGAATTCCGAATGGAATGATTTTGAATATCGATTTCTTGGTAAAAAACCTTCACCCAATTTTGAATTATCAAAGCAAGAGCTTTATGTAAGAGTAGAAGCGCCAAAAGGTGAATTAGGAATTTATCTGGTAGGAGATGATAGTCTTTTCCCTTGGAGATGGAAAATTCGTCCACCTGGTTTTATTAATTTGCAAATTCTTCCTCAGTTAGTTAAAAAAATGAAATTGGCTGATATCATGACGATATTAGGTAGTATAGATATCATTATGGGGGAAGTTGATCGTTGAAATGGTAATAGATAGGGTAGAGGTAGAAACTATCAATTGTTTTTCAAAATCGGAATTATTAAAAGAAGTCTATGGAATGATATGGATTCTACCCATTTTGACCCTCCTACTGGGAATCACAATACAAGTACTCGTAATTGTGTGGTTAGAAAGAGAAGTATCCGCGTCGATACAACAACGTATTGGTCCTGAATATGCTGGCCCCCTGGGACTGCTTCAAGCTGTAGCAGATGGAACTAAGCTACTTTTTAAAGAGGATATCCTCCCGTCCCGAGGAAATATTCCTTTATTTAGCATTGGACCCTCTATAGCAGTCATATCCATTTTATTAAGTTTTTTAGTTATCCCTTTGGGATATCGTTTTGTTTTAGCTGATCTTAGTATTGGGATTTTTTTATGGATTGCCATTTCAAGTGTTGCTCCTATTGGTCTTCTTATGGCAGGATATAGCTCAAATAATAAATATTCTTTTTCAGGCGCTTTACGAGCAGCTGCTCAATCTATTAGTTATGAAATACCATTAACTTTTTGTGTGCTAGCAATATCTCTACGTGCGATTCGTTAAAATAGGAGCTTTTTCCTAGAAAATATATTGAATACTTATGTTCCTTTTCTTATTCTGCATTCAGGTTGATAAGTTAAACTAGATAGCTATATGAGTGAAACAAAACTGCTTATTAATTTGTAGTAAAAAGAAAAAATCTCATTTCCTACGTACAAGAAAAAAGTTGAACTAAACATAAGCAGTGTAAACTCTTTACCCCAAGGTTGAGATTGTTTGATTAGTCATCATATCTTGAAGCGGGCAAGAATAAAGGATTCGCGGTATGGAATTCCATTACTTGAATATTTTTAGTTATTACTAAAACTTATAACCATAAGGGAATCCATCAAAAGTTAGTGAGGGATTAGGAACACTAAAGTACATAAAGGATTAGTAATGAGAGAATCTAAATCATTAGACATTTTTTCTTCTAAAAGGAATCATAATAAGGACTTGAAATTAGTGGAAATGATCAAGTAGTACTTTCTTCGGATTCCGATCCAGAGTATGTTCCCATTCACTTGTTAAAGAAATGGCTATCAAGAACGAATTAACCCTTTATTCCTTTTTTCTTTTTAAGTATTCCCTTCCCAGGGAAAGAAGAATAGGACAAAAGATATGGAATGCAATAAAAAAAGAATCCTTATTTATTCTTTCCTTCCTTTATCCATATTCATACAAAATTTCTCATGAAGTCATGTCCAATTCTTTCCATTTATTAATTGCTATAACGAGTGTTTTATTCCAATAATAAGTTATTACTGAACAAAGAAAAATATTACATAAAGGGGGAGATCAATTCGGAAGCGCTTTTTTATTATTCGAGCAGACGGAATTGCTTTGGTCTAATTTAGGGCTTTCCAATCAATTTTATCTTACCTAACTCTATCTACGCACAGGGGATAATACCGAAATGGAACAATCCTTTCCTTTTTCTGATCATAGAGGAGCCGTATGAAGCTAAGGTTTCATGTACGGTTTTGAAATAGCGGTGGGAGCTGTGATGTTATCATCGACTATGATTATCTAACAGTTCAAATACAGTTGATATAGTTGAAGCACAGTCAAAATATGGTCTTTTTGGATGGAATCTTTGGCGTCAGCCTATAGGCTTTCTAGTTTTTCTAATTTCTTCGTTGGCAGAATGTGAAAGATTACCCTTTGATTTACCAGAAGCAGAAGAAGAATTAGTAGCGGGTTATCAAACCGAATATTCCGGTATTAAATATGGTTTATTTTATCTTGCTTCTTACCTAAATTTATTAGTTTCCTCTTTATTTGTAACTATTCTTTACTTAGGCGGGTGGAATTTTTCTATCCCCTATATATCCCTTTTTGGATTTTTCCAAATGAATAAAATGGTTGGAATTTTGGAAATGATAATGGGTATCCTTATTACATTAACTAAAGCTTATTTTTTTCTCTTCATTTCTATCACAATAAGATGGACTTTACCCAGGATGAGAATGGATCAGTTATTAAATCTTGGATGGAAATTTCTTTTACCTATTTCTCTGGGCAATCTCTTATTAACAACTTCTTCTCAACTAGTTTCATTATAAATAAGATAATACAATAACAGTAAGAATATCTTCAACACATAAGTTCTTTCAAATTTCAAACAAGAGAAAGAAACATACCTTTTTCATCGATATTTAAAATATGTTCCCTATGATAACTGGGTTGATTAGTTATGGTCAACAAACAATACGCGCCGCAAGATACATTGGTCAAAGTTTCATAATTACCTTATCCCACACAAATCGTTTACCTATAACAATTCACTACCCTTATGAAAAATCACTTACATCCGAGCGTTTCCGGGGGCGAATACACTTTGAATTTGATAAATGTATTGCTTGTGAAGTATGTGTTCGCGTATGTCCGATAGATCTACCCCTTGTGGATTGGAGATTCGAAAAGGATGTTAAAAGGAAACAATTGCTTAATTATAGTATTGATTTCGGAGTTTGTATATTTTGTGGTAACTGTGTTGAATACTGTCCGACAAGCTGTTTATCAATGACTGAAGAATATGAACTTTCTACTTATGATCGTCATGAATTAAATTACAATCAAATTGCTTTGAGTCGGTTACCAATCTCCATAATGGGAGATTACACAATTCAAACAATTAGGAATTCGCCTCGAAATAAAATAGACGAAGAAAAATCTTGGAATTTAAGAACGATTACGGATTACTAGGTTTTTTTTTAATCGAATAGTTTTTTACTAACTATAAAGAAAAAATAATAACTACTGCTTATTTTATTGCAAATTATTCCGTTATTCCGGATTTAAAATAAGAGTCGATTTTCATGATGTAATTAGAGTCGATTTTCATGATGTAATTTCTAACTATACAACTTTTATACAATATACAAAAAAATATCCTAATCTCTTTTTCCTTCCTTGAATCGTTTAGTTTTAGTCAGTTCATGAAAAATTTTATACTATTAACTTTTTCTTATCCATAATGGATTTACCTGGACCAATACATGAGATTCTTGTGCTATTTGGGGTATTTGTTCTTCTACTAGGGGGTCTAGGAGTAGTATTACTTACCAACCCCATTTATTCTGCCTTTTCGCTGGGATTAGTTCTTGTTTGTATATCCTTATTCTATTTTTTATTGAATTCCTACTTTGTAGCTGTCGCACAACTTCTTATTTATGTGGGAGCCATAAATGTCTTGATCCTATTTGCTGTAATGTTTGCAAACAGCTCAGAATGGTCTAAAGATACGAATTATTCAACTATTGGAGATGGGTTTACTTTACTCGTTTGTATAACTATTCCTTTTTCACTAATGACTACTATCCCAGATACGTCATGGTATGGAATTCTTTGGACTACAAGATCAAACCAAATAGTAGAACAGGGTATCATAAATAACGTTCAACAAATTGGGATTCATTTAGCAACCGATTTTTATCTTCCGTTTGAACTCATTTCCCTAATTCTTCTAGTTTCCTTAATAGGTGCAATTACTATGGCTCGCCAATAAGAAATACTTAGAATGAATCAAGATTCTTAGAATTTCAAATGTAAAATAAATAACTAAAGAATCATAATTTGGATTTAGTAAAACCCATCTACTGCCAACACAACAAATACTTTCTTTTTTCTTTTGTTGCGTAATTGTTCTTTTCTAATTAATTGAATCGGTTCAATTCTTGTCCTCATATTGAAATGAATCGAGATTGATAAGGAGTTAGTTAATGATGTTTGAGCATGTACTTTTTTTGAGTGTCTATTTATTTTCGATTGGTATCTATGGATTGATCACAAGCCGAAACATGGTTAGAGCTCTAATATGTCTTGAACTTATACTGAATTCAATTAATCTAAATCTCGTAACATTTTCTGATCTATTTGATAGTCGCCAATTAAAAGGAGACATTTTCACAATTTTTGTTATAGCCCTTGCGGCTGCTGAAGCAGCTATTGGACTATCCATTCTTTCTTCCATCCATCGTAACAGGAAATCCACTCGTATCAATCAATCTAATTTTTTGAATAATTAGACATAGAATCCTTTAAACAAAGGTGCATATATAACAATATGGAACATTAAGATGAATAGAAATCAAATCTTATTTTCTTATTATTATTTGAAAATATCCTTTTTTGGAGTAGGTTATTTCAGACTATTCTTTTTTTCTTATTGAATATTGCATTTTTGCAATTCATTGATATTGCAATTTGAATATTGCAATAATTTATACTGAAAAGATGATAGCCAATTTATTGGCTAATTGGAATCAGTATGTAGAATTCGTATAATTCTGACTGTTGAAGCCTTAAATTCAAGTCTCTTGGCTCTTTTCATGCTTTCTCACAAACAGATTAAGAATTCTTTGTTAAAATTTGTATAAACCATTGTTTCGTCTGGTGTCTACAATACATCTAACTTATATAGTACTAATTTTCTTTTTACCAGATCGAAAAATTTTATGTTGAAAAGAAAAATTTATAGATCCAATGTCACATTCTGTAAAAATTTATGATACATGTATAGGATGCACTCAATGTGTACGAGCTTGTCCAACAGATGTGTTAGAAATGATACCTTGGGATGGATGTAAAGCCAAGCAAATTGCTTCCGCGCCGAGAACCGAAGATTGTGTGGGTTGTAAGAGATGCGAATCCGCCTGCCCAACTGATTTTTTAAGTGTCCGCGTTTATTTAGGGCCTGAAACAACCCGCAGCATGGCTCTATCTTATTGATACGTTACAAAAAACTCCACTTGAATCGTCTGATTCCTCTTTACCGAAGAAGCCTGTGCTCGAAACAATCGAGCATGGGCTTTTCTGGTCAAAACGTATCTTGTCTTTATTACTTTATCATGAGTTATTTTCCTTGGTTAACAATACTTATTCTTTTGCCGATATTTGCGGGTTCATTAATTTTCCTTTTACCTCATAAAGGAAACAAAATCATTAGGTGGTATACTATATCTATTTGTTTATTAGAATTCCTTCTAATGACTTATGCATTCTGTTATCATTTCCAATTGGAAGATCCCTTAATCCAATTAAAGGAGGATTCTAAATGGATAGATGTTTTCGATTTCCACTGGAGATTAGGAATCGATGGACTTTCATTAGGATGTATTTTATTGACAGGATTTATCACTACTTTAGCTACTTTAGCAGCTTGGCCAGTTACCCGGAATTCACGATTATTCTATTTCCTGATGCTAGCAATGTATAGTGGTCAAATAGGATTATTTTCTTCACGAGACCTTTTACTTTTTTTTATCATGTGGGAGTTAGAATTAATTCCTGTTTACTTACTTTTATCCATATGGGGGGGAAAGAGGCGTCTGTATTCAGCTACCAAGTTTATTTTGTATACTGCAGGCGGTTCCATTTTTTTCTTAATCGGAGTTCTGGGTATGGGCTTATATGGTTACAACGAACCAAAATTAGATTTGGAAAGATTGATTAACCAATCATACCCTGCAACATTGGAAATAATACTTTATTTTGGCTTCCTTATTGCTTATGCTGTCAAATTGCCGATTATACCTCTACATACATGGTTACCGGATACCCACGGAGAAGCACATTATAGTACATGTATGCTTTTAGCGGGAATCTTATTAAAGATGGGAGCATACGGATTGATTCGGATCAATATGGAATTGTTACCTCATGCTCATTATCTATTTTCCCCCTGGTTGGTAATAATAGGAGCGGTGCAAATAATCTATGCAGCTTCAACTTCTCTTGGTCAAAGAAATTTCAAGAAAAGAATAGCCTATTCCTCCGTATCCCACATGGGTTTCATAATTATAGGGATTGGTTCCATAACCAACATTGGACTAAATGGAGCTATTTTACAAATATTATCCCATGGATTTATCGGTGCCACACTTTTTTTCTTGGCGGGGACGGCTTGTGATAGAATGCGTCTTGTTTATCTCGAAGAATTGGGGGGGATATCTATCCCAATGCCGAAAATTTTTACTATGTTTAGCAGCTTTTCAATGGCTTCTCTTGCCTTGCCAGGGATGAGCGGTTTTGTTGCGGAATTAGTAGTATTTTTCGGACTAATTACTAGTCCTAAATTTATGTTAATGCCAAAAATGCTAATTACTTTTCTAATGGGAATTGGAATGATATTAACTCCTATTTATTTATTATCTATGTTACGCCAGATGTTCTATGGATACAAGCTATTTCATATTCCAAACGAAAATTTTTTGGATTCTGGACCACGAGAACTCTTTCTTTTAATCTGTATCTTTTTACCAGTAATAGGAATTGGTATTTATCCAGATTTAGTTCTCTCGCTATCCGTTGATAGGGTGGAAGCTCTCTTATCCAATTATTATCCTAAATAGGATTTTCCTTTTTTAACTAGTCCACTTTATATTCCTATAGTTGAAAAACCAAAAAATTCAGAAAAAAAAGTAAAAAGTCTAATTAGATCTATCTCGAATTTTTGAGAACCCTTTGAAATGAAAAGACGCTCAAGGGGTTCTCAAATCAAATAAAAATGGAAAAAAACCTTCATAAAAAAAAGGGTTTTATGTTATGTAATCATTTAGATACTAATGTAAATGAACCATAACTATGTAAACCTATTCCTAACAGATTGATACCAAAATAGCAGATCCAAATTATAAGAAATCCTATCGAAGCTAGAAGTGCAGAATTCGTACCGTTCCAAATTTTATTTGTTCTACTATGTAAATAAATTGCAAATATGGTCCAGGTAATAAAAGCCCAAGTTTCCTTAGGATCCCAATTCCAATAGGATCCCCATGCCTCATTAGCCCATACTGCTCCACAAAGAATGCCTACGGTTAAAAGGGTAAACCCTAGACTAATGACACGATAACTCCACGAATCCAAACGCTCAGTTAATTGATATTTGTAATAATTTGGAAATCCAGGAAAAAAGGTGTTTTTTAAAGCACTTCTTTTTGCATAGAAATATTCAATCTCACTAAAGAAAAACGTTTTACTTAAAACATTTTTTTTCTTTTTAGAAAACAAATCGAAATTCTTTCGAAATATAATGATTAGAAGAGCGGCGGATAATAAGGATCCGCACAAAAGAGTTGCATAACTTAGTAACATCATACTGACATGCATCAGTAACCACTGAGATTGTAGAGCAGGTACTAGTATTGTAGATTGATGGATTTCAGTTAAAAGACCTGATGTAGCAAAGCCTTGCGTGAAAATAGTGCTTGGCATAGTTATTGTGCTTAAACCATTTTTAGAGTTCTGTATCTTAGGAATAGTATGAAGGATATACAGAACCCATGAAAGGAAGATCAATGACTCATATAAATTACTTAACGGAAAATGTCCCGAAGAAACCCAACGAGAAACTAAGAATCCTGTTATAGAGAAAAAAGTAGCTATCATTCCTTTTTCTGACGAATCACGTAATCCCCTAAGTTCACGAACTAATAAGGTTATCAAATGAATCATAATTACAATTGAAATAGTTGAGAAAGAGATATGAGTTAGTATATGTTCTAAAGTTGGGAATAGCATAAGGAGAAGGTCCATTACAAAATTGGAAATTTTGAATTAAATCTATTTTCTAATCTATTGTATTCTTTTTCGAGAATGCCGCCACTCGGACTCGAACCGAGATGCTTGAGCACTGCTTCCTAAGAGCAGCGTGTCTACCAATTTCACCATGGCGGCTAACTTGAAATAAAAGTTCACTAAAAAGAATAATAGTTATTTTCTCGCAAATCGTCGAGATTGGGAGAATCCATAGAATTTAGGAACATTAGAATTTCATCATTAAATACTTTGTGAATTTTGGATAAGAGATAAGATAGGTAGAGGTTGTAAGTCCTATTGCAAGAATACTGTACTTTTGATAATAGAATCCTCCTATTTTTTTTAGGAGGATTCTATTATCAAAAGTTGTTTGATACGAAAAGAATACTGAAGACACAATATACCAAAAACTTTTGTTCTATAGAACAATAACAGAGGGATTAGTTCTAAGAAGATTGTACCGAGGAATTCGACACATACACATATCAAGTACATTCATTAATTAATCTGAGCTATTTATTCATATTAAATAATTCGAATTTGTTTGGCATAGGTCAATTCAGATTATTCCAAAACCTGATTATTTGTTTGTTTGTTGCCCAGAAAAACCTTTTGGTTTTGGATGCTCGTTGCCGCTAGAAAATGATCTTAATTTTGCTAAAGAGTAAGACTGTACTATGGAAAAATAAGTCTTTTTTTTCCAAATATTTTTACGAATACGTTTTTTTGCCACCGAAGTACGTTTTTTTGGAACTGCCATTCAAAAAGGAGATTCTTTTTTTTTCTAGTTGTATGTGAAAGACATCTATTGTCGCAAATTAATCCTTCTTTCTGTTTTTTCTTAGTATTTATACTTAAATACTAATACTGAAAGATACTAAAATTCTAATTTTTTTTTACTTTATTTTGATTTTGTCTAAAGTGAATAAGACAAGAGTTTTTTATCGTATTATATATATTTATTTTTAGATTTTGTTTTAATAATATAGAATGTAGACAAAAATATATTATATACAAAGGTTTTCTATTTAAATCAATTTATATATCAAATATACTCCATATATAAATATACGGTATGGGCTCATATAAGATAAGAGGGGGAGATAAAAAGAAGGTAAAATTCAATCAAAGTAAAAAAAACTTTATTTCTTAAACAAGACATTCTAAAAGTTAGATAATTCTAGTCATTAGGATTTCCGGTTTATATGAAGTAAGAAATATTCGAGAATTTCCTAAAAATATAGATTTTCTTTGGAATTCTATCAATCAGTTAGGAAACAAGAGAGCTATTTCATTTTACCAGAAAGAGATACAAAAATGAATAGAAAGTTATATGATTCAACCTTTTTTTATTTTAATAAATAGTTTTTTTAGCTAATAACTAGATAACGAAATTCTTTGATTAACTTTTTGAATTTAAGTAATTAAACCCATTCTGTATTTTTGAATATTTTAATGAGACAAATTTAGAAAAATTCAGAATTCCAGTATTTTTTCTTATTCTTATTTTGTTTTTTTAATTCCTAAAGATAAGAATAGGTTTGGTGAATCGGAAACAATTATTTTATATTTTATTTTATAGACAAATTGAACTTTCAATTTCAACTAAAAATTGCTATATATATATTTTTCTTATGGAACATACATATCAATATGCCTGGGTAATCCCTCTTCTTCCACTTCCTGTTATTATGTCAATGGGGTTTGGACTTTTTCTTATTCCGACAGTAACAAAAAATCTTCGTCGCAGATGGGCTTTTCCTAGTGTTTTACTCTTAAGTATAGCTCTGGTATTCTCAGTTCATCTATCTATTCAACAAATAAATGGAAGTTCTATCTATCAATATCTATGGTCTTGGACCATAAATAATGATTTTTCTTTAGAATTTGGATACTTCATTGATCCCCTTACTTCTATTATGTTAATACTAATTACTACTGTAGGAATCTTGGTTCTTATTTATAGTGACGATTATATGTCTCACGATGAAGAATATTTGAGATTTTTTGTTTATATAAGTTTTTTTAATACTTCTATGTTGGGGTTGGTTACTAGTTCCAATTTGGTACAAATTTATTTTTTTTGGGAACTTGTGGGAATGTGTTCCTATTTATTGATAGGCTTTTGGTTTACACGGCCAATTGCAGCGAGTGCTTGTCAAAAAGCTTTTGTAACTAATCGTGTAGGGGATTTTGGTCTGTTATTAGGAATTTTAGGATTTTTTTGGATAACTGGGAGTTTAGAATTTCGGGATTTGTTCAAAATAGCTAATAACTGGATTCCTAATAATGGGATGAATTCTTTACTTACTACTTTGTGTGCTTTTTTATTATTTCTTGGTGCAGTTGCAAAATCCGCACAATTCCCTCTTCACATATGGTTACCCGATGCTATGGAAGGGCCCACTCCCATTTCGGCTCTTATACACGCAGCAACTATGGTTGCTGCGGGGATTTTTCTTCTAGCTCGACTTCTTCCTCTTTTCATATCCCTGCCTTTGATAATGAGTTTCATTTCTTTAATAGGCGCAATAACACTCTTCTTAGGAGCGACTTTAGCTCTTGCTCAGAGAGATATTAAAAGAAGCTTAGCCTATTCTACAATGTCTCAATTGGGTTATATGATGTTAGCTCTAGGTATAGGTTCTTATCAAGCTGCTTTATTCCATTTGATCACTCATGCTTATTCGAAAGCTTTATTGTTCTTGGGATCCGGATCCGTTATTCATTCAATGGAGCCTCTTGTTGGGTATTCACCAGATAAAAGTCAGAATATGGTTCTTATGGGTGGTTTAAGAAAATATGTTCCAATTACACGAACCACTTTTTTATGGGGTACACTTTCTCTTTGTGGTATTCCACCTCTTGCTTGCTTCTGGTCCAAAGATGAAATCCTTAGTAATAGTTGGTTGTATTCACCTTTTTTTGGAATAATAGCTTCTTTTACTGCAGGATTAACTGCATTTTATATGTTTCGGATATATTTACTTACTTTTGATGGGTATTTGCGTGTTTATTTTCAAAATTACAGTAGTACTAAAGAGGGCTCGTTGTATTCAATATCCTTATGGGGAAAAAGCATATCCAAAGAAGTTAATAGGGATTTTGTTTTATCAACAATGAAGAGTGGAGTTTCTTTTTTTTCGCAAAATATATCCAAAATTCCTAGTAATGCAAGAAATAGGATAGGATCCTTTAGGACTCCTTTTGGGACTAAAAACATTTTAGTTTATCCTCATGAAACGGGAAATACTATGCTATTTCCTCTTCTTATATTACTGCTTTTTACTTTGTTCATTGGATTCATAGGAATCCATTTTGATAATGGAATATCGGAATTATCAATATTATCAAAGTGGCTAACTCCTTCAAGAAACTTTTTACAAGAAAGTTCTAATTCTTCTATAAATTCATATGAATTTCTCACTAATGCAATTTCTTCTGTAAGTTTAGCTATTTTTGGTCTATTCATAGCATATATCTTCTATGGATCCTCTTATTCTTTTTTTCAGAATTTGAATTTTATAAATTCCCTTGTAAAAGGGAATACAAAAAACCTCTTTTTGGATCAAGTAAAAAAAAAGATATACAGTTGGTCATATAATCGTGGTTATATAGATGTTTTCTATACTAAGGTCTTTATCTTGGGTATAAGAGGATTAGCTGAACTAATGCTTTTTTTCGATAAAGGTGTCATTGATGGAATTACCAATGGAGTGGGTCTTGTTGGTTTTTGTATAGGAGAAGAAATAAAATATGTAGGGGGGGGTCGAATATCTTCTTATTTATTCTTTTTTTTATCTTATGTATCCTTGTTTTTATTCTTTTTTCCTTAATGAATTATTCCATGAATTCCTCAAAACGAGGCTCATCAAAATGCAAAATCTAAGACTACTATAAGACTACTAATAAAATAAAAAAAATCCAACGATTAAATTACTTCTCCCGAATATCCAACCGACTGATTAATTTCTTATAACGTACTTGATTTTTCTTTGCCAAATAAGCCAGCAAACGTTGACGTTTTCCCAAAAGTCTTCGTAGACCTCTTTCCGATGAAAAATCTTTTTTGTGTAATTCCAAATGTGAAGCAAGTTTCCGTATCTTATTGGTGAAACTGAATACTTGAAATTCAACAGAACCCCTGTTTTCTTGTTTTTCTTCTTTAACCATAAATCAAAAAATTTTTCTACCTCCTTTCTTTTTCATGTATTTTTCTGATCAGGAAAAATACAAAATTATGTCAGTTATTTTGAAGTTATTCAAATCTTGTACACACAAAAATTTGCAATTATTCATCTACTGCTGGAATCTGGAATTTGGATTTATTTTCTCGATGCAAATTGGATTTGGATATAAGGGTACATTCTTTTCTTTTAGATAGAAGAAATGTTTCTTCTATCTAAAAGAAAAGAATTTTGCTGATTTATTTATTGCTATATGCAATTTCTAAAATTGATACACCGTTTAATTGATATCATTTAGCAAAATGAAACACAGCATATGCATACATCTTTCGGCTCGAGAATTTCAGAGGATAGAGATATAGTATAAGAAATAGGCTATTAAGTAACTCTAAATGAATTGTGGATACATCTGTATCCTTAACATACTGAAACGACTGCCATTATTCGTATCAAACCAATAGCGATTCATAAAAGCTAAATCTTGTAATCAATGGTGGGCCAATAATGAATTTTTTGGCATATGTATTAAGACGCTTGGTCTGATTTCGAAATTATCCAGAGTTTTTTATGTTGTTTTCATTGCAAAATGATGGATCTCCTTCCGTAACTTTCCAATTACGAGTACGAGAATTGAAAGACATGAAAATTGTCAATTCTCTACGTCGTCTAGGAGATAGACAGAATATTTTCAGGAACAAGAAAATCAGAAGAACCTTTTTTTCTATTCACTACCATTCCGCGTCTTCGACTTCTATTAGTTTCTTTTCTTTTTTAATGCAATAGCTATAGTTTGATATAGAATCCATTTCTCAAAGTAATGGAAACCATTCTATTCTCTTATAGGAAATGGT